ACTTATCAATCGAATTGAAGCTCTAGACAAGGGGTCTCTTGCTATGGATGTACTCGAAAAAAGAACTAGATTGTGCAATGATGAGACTGAACAAGAATGCTTACCTAAAATATATGATCCTCTTTTGAATGGACCCCATCGTGGAACAATCAAAGAATTGTATTCAGGTTCAAACATGAACGAGTATTTAATAAACTCGATAGAAGATTCTATCGAAACTCTTTGGATAAACAAACTTCATGATATCGCTCTTCCTACTGCCCTTACTACTGATTACCGAGAATTTGAAGAAAAAATCAAAAACACTTTTGATTTAAATTTTCAATTGTAAATTAAAAATACAGTAAATTACTATAAAAATAAATACATAAAATAAGTAAAAGAAGAGATAAGAAGAGATTCGTCCTCCGCCTACATATTTAATAATTTCTGCTACAAATAAATTTATAATAGCAACAGCATTCGTAATTCCATCAATTACTTGTTTATCAAAAAAATAACTTAGTTCTGCCAGCCCTCTTATACCTGTAGTTAAGGTTTTTGTATAAATAGCGTCTATGTAACCACGATTATATGACCAATTATATATATAATTTAGTATTTTGTCCCAAATAATTCTCCTAGGACCCATTTGAACGGATAAATTTATTAAGTTCAAATTATTAAAATTGGAATAAGCAGGCCCATAGAAAAGAAACGCTATAAATATTCCGAAATATGCTATACTGACTGAAAAAATAGCATTTATCACAAATTCATCCCAATCAAAATCATAATTTGAATGTAAAAAGTTTATTGATGGAGTTAACCATCTGGATAATATATCTAAATGAATTATTCCTTGACCAAAAGGAATTCCTATGGATCCAACGAACAAAGTAACTAAGACCAATATAAGAAGTGGTAATAACATAGTATTGTCCGATTCATAAGGATATGTGGAAATTTTTTTATTGGAAAAATTTTTTATAGTAATAAGAGGCCCCATCATATTGGTTACTACATTACCAACAATAGGATATACTTTTTTCGAAAAAACAGAAATTCTTTGATTATGATTCATTGTTGATAAAATCAAATTATTTTTTTGAACTTTTTGTCCTTTTTTTCCCCAGATAGATATTGAATGGAACACATTATTTTTTTTGCCGCTGTAATTTTTACAATTACTATTTAAATGACCTTCAAAAGTAAGTAAATACATCCGAAACATATAAAATGCAGTTAATCCTGCTGTGAAACAAGCTATTATTGCAAAAATGGGTGAATACAACCAACTATCATTAAGAATTTCATCTTTGGACCAAAAACAAGCAAGAGGTGGAATACCACAAAGAGAAAGCGTGCCTAAAAAAAATGAAATTTTTGTAATTGGGACATATTTTTTTAAACCACCCATAAGAACCATATTCTGGCTTTTATCTGGGGAATACCCAACAATAGTTTCCATTGAATGAATAATGGAGCCAGATCCTAAAAACAATAATGCTTTCGAATAGGCATGAGTGATCAAATGAAATAAAGCAGTTCGATAAGATCCCATACCTAAAGCTAACATAATATAGCCCAATTGCGACATTGTAGAATAGGCTAGACTTCTTTTAATGTCTCTTTGAGCAAGAGCTAAAGTAGCTCCTAATAGTATTGTTATTATACCTACCAAAGAAATTATATTCAGTATGTAAGGTATGACTGTAAAAAGAGGAAAAAGTCGAGCTACAAGAAAAATTCCTGCTGCTACCATAGTAGCAGCATGTATAAGAGCCGAAATAGGAGTAGGGCCTTCCATAGCATCAGGTAACCATACATGAAGAGGGAATTGCGCAGACTTGGCAACCGAACCTACAAATAATAGGGAAGCACACAAAGTAAGAAATAAAGAATTGTCCCCATTATTATCAATCAAATTATTGGCTATTTCAAACAAATCCCGAAATTCAAAACTCCCCGTTATCCAATAAAGACCTAAGATTCCTAAAAATAAAAAAAAATCCCCTACACGATTAGTTACAAACGCTTTTTGACAAGCAGTTGCGGCAAGGGGTCGTGTGAACCAAAAACCTATTAATAGATACGAACACATTCCAACTAATTCCCAAAAAATATAAATTTGTATCAAATTTGAACTAGTAACTAATCCCAGCATCGAAGCGTTAAAAAAACTAATATAAGCAAAAAATGTCAAATAGCCTTGATCATAAGACATATAATTGTCACTATAAATAAGAACCATTATTCCAACAGTAGTTATTAATATTAACATAATGGAAGTAAGCGGATCTATTAAGTGGCCTAAATCTAAAGAAAAATCATTATTTAGGGTCCAAGACCATACATATTGGTAGGATGGACTGCCATTTATTTGCTGAATAGACAGATTGGCGGAAAAAATCATAACGATACTTAGTAATAAAACACTAAGAAAAGCCCATATACGACGAATATTTTTTGTTGCCGCCGGGAAAAGAAAAAGGCCTACCCCTATTGCTATAGGAACCGGAAGGGGGACGAAAGGTATGATCCACGCATATTGATACGTATATTCCATAAAAAATAAACCTTTTTTTTATTGTTAAATTGTTTCCGATTCACCAACTCTTTTATATTTAGAACAGAGCAAAAAAAATCAAGATATGAAAAGACTTTAATAGAATTAATATAGAAATAGAATTCAGAATTCTGATGATTTCCAAATAGTCAAATAAAAACGATTAAGTCTGATAAAGTTATTCTTTTTTTTTTAATTAAAGATTAAGATATATGAACATGGAGAATATAATATTTTCAATCATTTCATTATTACAATAATTTAGTTTATATACAAAAAACAAGTCCAAAAATTTTAAAAAGTCCAAAAATTATGAAAAGTCCAAAAATTACTTGATTTCGAGTATCCTATGATCCACCAATAACTCAATCCGATAAACAAAAAAACAAAGAGATTATTTTCTTATTTTCGTTAATTGATTCGGAATTCAGAATTCGGAATCATTAATCGGTTGTGAACTAGTCCGTTGGGAAACTGAGTGAGTTGCTTATATTTCTTTCAATAAAGCAACTTAAACTTATACTTGTGATTTATTTTATTGATGTTCGTCGATTTGTTACTCATCACTTCAGTTTGCACAGAGCTGCAATAATAATTTGCATTTCTGGTTCAAATAACATATCGTTTAATAAATTTTTTACTATACTATTCGATTTCTTTTTTGAAATTACATGAAATGCAACATGGCAAAAATAGACAATTGAAACTCTTTTTGATTCTTTTTTACCAATGGAAAGCAACTCGATTTCTATAGCCATGAATACCATGTATATATATAAATATCTTCATTCGAATATAGTTATATATATATAATACTAGTCAGTATAAATAATTCTTTCTTCAAAATATTGTATGTAAATTTTAGTAATCAAAAAATTATATATTTTTTTGAACAATAAATGTCTTCCACATTTAACTATAAAATGAATAACCTCTGCATTTTGGAATGGCGGTTCAAAAAAAGCGTATTTCTATGTCCAAAAAGCATATTCGTAAAAATTTTTTGAAAAATAAAATAAAGTGTATTGGGCAGGAATAAAAGCTTTTTCTTTAGCAAAATCCCCGGGAATTCTAAAAGCTTTTTTGTACAACAAACAAGTAATATATTATATAATAAAGACTTGGAAAAGTCTTGGAATAATCGTAATCGATATGAACCAACGAATTCGATAATTTATAAGATAAGAAATTACCATTAATATGGTAAACTTAATGAGATGCAATTTTCTATTGTCGTATGTTGTAGGATAACATTTTTGTGTCTACTAGACAAAGGCTCGAAAAATTAGGCACAATATATCATTTTTCTCTTTACAAAGTTTTCTCTTTCTCGTTAGTGGGTTTTTGTGGGATGGGGATTGTTATTTTCCCCATCGATTCACTTTTCACAAAAATGATATTTTTCTTTTCATTTTAAAAGGTTTATTGGGTTCTGGATGCCGAATATATATTCTATGTTTTAACTTAACTTTAACTATAGAATACATTAAGATACCTATCCATAAAGCACAATATGCATTCCATAATGAAAAATCGTTTTAGAAATATTGAAGACAAATTTTCACTGGTATATCTACAGCCTACTAATTGGTTTGACTAATACTTAATTAGTTTGATAAATAGTACCACGAATTATGGGTACAATTTAAATCCTAGCAATTGGCAATTTATAGGTAATCCAGTTTTCAACCTATCCAACAAACATTTTAAACCTCCTTACAATTCTAAAATTTTTAAAGAACTTAAACCACACGAAAAACCATTCAGTGCGGTTTTAAAACTAACAACAATAGCCCCACCTCACACTACAATTAAGTAAGGTAATGATTATTGAACGTTTAAATAGTAATTTAAAGGATATTTTGAATCTTTCGGCAAAATAAATATTGCATTGAATTTACTCCTCCAATCTCGACGATTAAAAATGAATGGGCTATTATGATTTCGAGCAAGCCGCTATGGTGAAATCGGTAGACACGCTGCTCTTAGGAAGCAGTGCTAGAGCATCTCGGTTCGAGTCCGAGTAGCGGCATATTTCTAAAAAAGAAATACTAGTAAAATAAATACTATTATAATTCCTATAATGGATAGAATATAATTTCAGATCTCCATTCCATTCTTGGAGGATATCCTTTTTAGGATTTTTTATGATATTTTTTACTTTAGAACATATATTAACTCACATTTCCGTGTCGATTGTTTCAATCGTACTGACGATTTATTTGATTAACTTATTAGTCCACGAAATCGTAGGATTATATGATTCGTCGGAAAAAGGAATGGTAGCCGCTTTTTTATGTATAACAGGATTATTAGTTATTCGTTGGATTTATTCGGGGCATTTACCCTTAAGTAATTTATATGAATCATTAATGTTCCTTTCATGGAGTTTATCCATTATTCATATGCTTCCTTTTTTTAGAAAAAAAAAAAATCTTCTAAGTGCAATAACTGCACCCAGTGCTATTTTGACTCAAGGATTTGCCACCTCAGGTCTTTTAACTGAAATGCATCAATCCACAATATTAGTACCTGCTCTACAATCACAGTGGTTAATGATGCACGTAAGTATGATGGTATTGAGCTATGCATCTCTTCTCTGCGGATCATTATTATCAGTAGCTCTTCTAGCCATTACATTTCGAAAAAATAAAAAAAAAATGTTAAAATGTAAAAACAACCATTTTAGGTCATTTTCATTTGGAAAAATTCAATACGTGAATGAAATAAGCCATGTTTTACAAAACAATTGTTTTATTTCGTTTAGAAATTATCACAGGCATCAATTAATTCAGCAATTGGATTGTTGGAGTTCTCGTGTCATTAGTCTCGGTTTTCTATTTTTAACCATAGGTATTCTTTCGGGAGCAGTATGGGCTAATGAAGCGTGGGGATCCTACTGGAATTGGGACCCAAAAGAAACTTGGGCATTTATTACTTGGACAATATTCGCAATTTATTTACATACTAGAACAAATGAAAATTTGCAAGGCTCAAATTCTGCAATTGTGGCTTCTATAGGATTTTTTATAATTTGGATATGCTATTTTGGAGTAAATCTATTAGGAATAGGGCTGCATAGTTATGGTTCATTCGCATTAACATTTAATTGAAAAAAAAAAAGCAGTTACGAATAGAATATCAAATACATAATAGGAATAGCATAAGCATAGATAACGAAAGTTTGTACGAGTTTTTGAAAATCATTTGACTTGATTCAAATGATTTTCAAAAACTACAAAAATATTTGATTACAATTTCAGTTTATTTTTATTTTATTAAGTTTTAAGTTAAATTCATTTTTTTAACTTTTTTATTATAAAATTATAAAATAAAAACTAACTATCTATAAAAATAATTAGATATAATAGTTTCTACCTTGTCAATTGATAGTGAGAGAACGAAATCCGGATAAATACCAATACCTATTACGGGTAGAAAAATACAGATTGAAAGAAATAGTTCTCGCGGCCCAGAATCTAAAAAATGAGAATTTTGAGAATTAAATTGCTTATATCCGTAGAACATCTGACGTAACATAGATAATGAATAAATAGGAGTTAATATCATTCCAATTGCCGTTACAAAAGTTATTAGTATTTTTGGCATTAAAAGAAATTTTTGGCTCATAATTAATCCAAAAAATACTACAAATTCTGCAACAAAACCACTCATTCCAGGCAATGCAAGAGAAGCCAGCGAAAAGCTACTGAACATTGTAAATATTTTTGGCATTGGGATAGTTATTCCCCCCATTTCATCGAGATAAACAAGACGTGTTCTATCGTAACTCGTTCCTGCCAAGAAAAAAAGTGCAGCACCGATAAATCCATGAGAGATCATTTGTAAAAGGGCCCCGTTGAGTCCTGTATCAGTTATGGAACTAATTCCTATAATTATGAAACCCATATGAGATACAGAGGAATAGGCAATTCTCTTTTTTAAATTACGCTGACCCGGAGATGCTGAAGCTGCATAGATTATTTGAATTGCACCTACTATCATCAACCAGGGAGAAAATATAGAATGAGCATGGGGTAATAATTCCATATTGATACGAACCAATCCATATGCTCCCATTTTTAATAAGATTCCAGCTAAAAGCATACATGTACTGTAATGGGCTTCCCCATGGGTATCTGGTAACCATGTATGTAGAGGTATAATCGGTAATTTGATAGCATAAGCAATAAGAAATCCAAAATAGAATAGTATTTCCAATGCCACAGGATACGGCTGATTGGCTGATGTTTCAAAATTTAATGTTGGTTCATTGGAACCATATAAACCCATACCTAGAACTCCCATTAATAGAAAAATGGAACCCCCCGCGGTGTACAAAATAAACTTTGTAGCTGAGTACAAACGTTTCTTCCCTCCCCACATGGATAAAAGTAGGTAGACAGGAATTAATTCTAATTCCCACATGATAAAAAAAAGTAAAAGATCTCGAGAAGAAAATAATCCTATTTGGCCGCTGTACATTGCTAACATAAGGAAATGGAACAATTTTGAATCTCGAGTAACTGGCCAAGCCGCTAAAGTAGCTAAAGTAGTGATGAATCCCGTGAGTAAAATGGGTCCTATGGAAAGCCCATCAATTCCCAGTCTCCAATGAAAATCAAAAAAATTTATCCATTTATAATCTTGCTCCAATTGGATTAATGGATCATCCAATTGGAAATGATAACAGAATACATAGGCCATTAGAAGTAGTTCTAATAGGCATATACAAATAGTATACCACCTAATAACCTTATTTCCTCTATGAGGGAAAAAGAAAATGAAAGTACCCGCGAATATCGGCAAAACAACAATTATAGTTAACCAAGGAAAATCATTCGTGGTAAAAACAAGATACACTTACTTTGACTTTGACCCGAAAACCCGTACTCGAGAAAAGAAAAAATTATAAAATTATAATAATCAAACTAATAATTTTTTCTTTTCTCGAGTACGGGTTTTGTCGGTAAAGATAAAAAATGATGGATTCAAGTGGAATTTTCTCGAACGTATCAATAACCTAGACCCATGCTACGAGTTGTCTCGTGCCATAAATAAACCCGGACACTCAAAAAATCGGTTGGGCAAGCGGATTCACACCTTTTACAACCTACACAGTCTTCTGTTCTTGGAGCAGAAGCAATTTGTTTAGCTTTACACCCGTCCCAGGGTATCATCTCTAATACATCTGTGGGGCAAGCTCGTACACATTGAGTACACCCTATACATGTATCATAAATCTTTACTGAATGTGACATTGGATCTATAATTTTTTTTTAACATCATAAAATTTCGATCTAGTAAAGTAGTAAATGAATTATATATTGTAGACACCAGATGAATCAATGATTTAGTAGATTTACCAGAATCAATCTACTTCTGGATCTGCTCATGAAAGAAGGCCAAGATACTTTGATTTATTACATTTTATCAAATAGCACTATATGCTGCACATACCCATTTTTTTATTGGCAGATACTCTATATTTTTTTTTTATAAACCCTATTTATTCAACAAATTCGATTGATTGATACGAGTTGATTTTCTGTTACGATGAATTGATGAAACAATAGCTAATCCAATAGCTGCTTCAGCAGCTGCAATTGCTATAACAAAAATCGAGAAAATGTCGCCTTTTAATTGGCGACTATCAAATAAATCCGAAAATGTTACGAAATTTATATTAACTGCATTCAGTATAAGCTCAAGACACATAAGCGCTCGAACCATATTTCGACTTGTAATCAATCCATAGATACCGATGCAAAATAAATAGGCACTCAAAACAAGTACATGTTCGAGCATCATTGAACAACTCCTCATCAATCTCGATTCATTTCAATATGAACAACAATTTAACCGATTCAATTGACTAAAATAGAATTTAAAAAGTACGCAAAAAGGTATTGGTAATAGAAAATAGATATAAATATAGAAAAATTCCGTTTTTTTTTTCTTTTTTTTTATACTTTATCTTTATATATTTATACATGAACAATAAATAAAATATTTTATTTAAAGAAGAAAAGAACAAGTCTATATTAATTTAATTAAATGAATATAATTTTATATTATATAATTTCGAAATATTTAGTACTGACGAGCCATAGCAATTGCACCGATCAAGGCAACTAAAAGAATTATCGAAATAAGTTCAAATGGAAGAAAAAAATCTGTTGATAAATGAATCCCAATTTGTTGACCATTATTTATCAAGTCCTGCTCTATAATCTGGTTTGACCTTGTAGTCCAAATAATACCGTACCATGACGTATCTGGGATAGTAGTAATTAATGAAAAAAAAATACTTGTACAAACCAGTGAAGTGACTCCATCTCCAACAGTCCAAAGATAGAAATCTTTGTAATATTCTGAACCATTCATAAACATCACGGCAAATACAATTAATACATTTATTGCTCCCACATAAATAAGGAGCTGTGCAGCAGCTACAAAATGGGAGTTCGATGGAATATGGAATAAGGATGTACAAACAAGAACCAATCCCAACGAAAAGGCAGAAAAAATTGGATTGGTAAGTAATACCACTCCTAGACTTCCCACTATAAGACCCAATCCCAAAAAAACTAAAAGAAAATCATGTATTGGTCCAGGCAAATCCATTCTATGTAAAATAAAAGATAAATTAAGTAGAAATTTTTCATGACCTTATTGAACAAACAAAAAAAAAGAAGAGGTTACCTATTTTTTGATACCCTTCTAATTGAATTAAATCAATATAGGGTCGTGTGTGGGTTGATGTAGATATGTTTATTTATTATATGAATGATTGAATACCATTTGTTTATCTGAAAGTTTCGTTCAAAATTGCATTTCAAAAATTTCTCGATTCAATTATTTAAATTATTTAGAGTATAGAATAATTATTCTATTTTCTTTTTTTTTATTTATATATTATAATCACAGATATGATATTTATATATATATACTGTATGTAATGTAGTATTTTAATATACAGAGAATAGATAACTATATTTTTATGAATATATGAAAATCATTACTCTCAACCCCTTTAGGATTTTTAGTTATTGTCTAAGCAAAATAAAATGAAGGAAGCTTCGCTACTTTCAATCAAAACGGAATCTTAGTAATTGGTAATTGTTCTTGAATCAAGTGGTTTAGCCGTGCCTTTTTTGATTTGAGTCGAATTCCTAATTGTTCGAATTGTGGAATCTCCAATTACTGACATTGGCAACCGACCCAAAGCAATTTGATTATAATTCAACTCGTGACGATCATAAGTAGAAAGTTCATATTCTTCAGTCATTGATAAACAATTCGTTGGACAATACTCAACACAGTTACCACAAAATATACAGATTCCGAAATCAATACTGTAATTAAGCAATCGTTTCTTTCGAATATCAGTTTCCAATTTCCAATCAACAACGGGGAGATCTATAGGGCATACCCGAACACATACTTCAC